TGGATATACTTTTTCCCCATAAGGATATTGAATACAACGAACCTTCTTTAGTACTACTGTAATTTTGAAAATGAACACGCAAATACCCATCAAAAGTCAGTAAATATATCCGAAACATATAAAATGCAGTTAATCCTGCAGTAAAAGAGGCTATTATTCCAAAAAAGGGTGAATACAACCAACTATTACTAAGGATTTCATCTTTGGACCAGAAGCAAGCAAGAGGTGGAATACCACAAAGAGAAAGTGTACCACATAAAAAAGTAGTTCTTGTAATTGGAACGTATTTTCTTAAACCACCCATAAGAACCATATTTTGACTTTTATCTGGTGAATATCCAACAAGAGGTTCCATTGAATGAATAACGGATCCGGATCCTAAGAACAATAAAGCTTTCGAATAAGCATGAGTGATCAAATGGAATAAAGCAGCTTGATAAGAACCTATACCTAAAGCTAACATCATATAACCCAATTGAGACATTGTAGAATAGGCTAAGCTTCTTTTAATATCTCTCTGAGCAAGAGCTAAAGTGGCTCCTAAGAAGAGTGTTATTGTACCTACTAAAGAAATGAAACTCATTATCAAGGGTAGGGATATGAAAAGAGGAAGAAGTCTAGCTAGAAGAAAAATCCCCGCAGCAACCATAGTTGCTGCGTGTATAAGAGCCGAAATGGGAGTGGGTCCTTCCATAGCATCAGGTAACCATACGTGAAGAGGAAATTGTGCAGATTTTGCAACTGCACCAAGGAATAATAAAAAAGCACACAAAGTAGTAAGTAAGGAATTAATCCCATTATTAGGAATCCAGTTATTAGCTATTTTGAACAAATCCCGAAACTCCAAACTACCCGTTATCCAAAAAAAACCTAAAATTCCTAATAACAGACCAAAATCCCCTACACGATTAGTTACAAAAGCTTTTTGACAAGCACTCGCTGCAATTGGCCGTGTAAACCAAAAGCCTATCAATAAATAGGAACACATTCCGACAAGTTCCCAAAAAAAATAAATTTGTATCAAATTGGAACTAGTAACCAATCCCAACATGGAAGTATTAAAAAAACTTATATAAACAAAAAATCTCAAATATCCTTCATCGTGAGACATATAATCGTCACTATAAATAAGAACTAAGATTCCTACAGTAGTAATTAGTATTAACATAATAGACGTAAGGGGGTCGACCAAGTATCCAAATTCTAAGGAAAAATCATTATTGATGGTCCAAGACCATAGATATTGATAGATAGAACTTCCATTTATTTGTTGAATAGACAGGTGAAGTGAGAATACCATAGCTATACTTAAGAGTAAAATACTAGGAAAAGCCCATATGCGACGAAGATTTTTTGTTGCTGTGGGAATAAGAAAAAGTCCAAATCCCATTGACATAATAACTGGAAGTGGGAGAAGAGGAATTACCCAGGCATATTGATATGTATGTTCCATAAGAAAAGAAATAGCAATTTTTAGTTTAAATTTATAGTTCCATTTTTCTATAAAATTGTTTCCGATTCACCAAACCTATTCTTATCTCTTTCTAAAGGAATTCAAAAAACAAAATAAGAAAAAGAAAAAATACTGGAATTCTGGATTTTTCAAATTTATCTCATTAAAATATTCCAAAATTAAGAATGGGTTTAGTTACTTAAATTCAAAAAGTGAATCAAAGAATTTCGGTATCTAGTTATTAGTAAAAAAAAATATTTATTAAAATACAAAAAAAGATTGAATAATTTGACTTTCTAATAATTTTTGTATTTCTTTCTGTTAAAATAAAAGAGCTCTGTTGTTTCGTAATTGATTGATTGAATTCCAAAGAAAACCTATATTTATAGGAAATTCTCGAATATTGCTTATTTCATATAAAAGGAAATCCTAATGACTAGAATTTTCTAAGTTTTAGAATGTCTTGTTTAAGAGACTAAGTATTTTTTTTTATTGGAATTCAATTATGGAATAGCTTTCTGAACTTAATTAACTATTTGAATTGAATTTTACCTTCTTTTTATCTCCCCCTCATATAAGAGGGCTTATCCCCCATACCATATATTTATATATGGAGTATATTTGATATATAAATTGATTTAAATAGAAAATCTTAAAAAACTCTTGTCTTATCCACATTAGACAAAATGAACTAAAGAAGAATTTAGAATTTAAGTATCTTTCAGTATCTAAGTATAAATACTAAGACAGTATCTAAGTATAAATACTAAGAAAAAACAGAAAGAAGGATTGATTTGCGACAATAGATGTCTTTCACATATAACTAGAAAAAAGTAATTCCCTTTTTGAATGGCAGTTCCAAAAAAACGTACTTCGATGTCAAAAAAGCGTATTCGTAAAAATCTTTGGAAAAAAAAGACTTATTTTTCCATAGTACAATCTTATTCTTTAGCAAAATCAAGATCATTTTCTAGCGGCAATGAGCATCCAAAACCAAAAGGTTTTTCTGGCCAACAAGCAAACAAATAATAAGATTTGGAAATAATCTGAATTGAACTGTCCAAAAGAAATTCCAATTATTTAATATGAATGAATAATTCGGATTAATTAATAAATGTACTTTTATGTGTCGAATTCCTCGGTACAATATTCTTAGAACGAATCCCTCCATTATCCTTATATAGAACAAAAGTTTTTGGTATATTGTGTCCTCAGTATTCTTTTCCTATCAAAGAACTTTTTTTTATTTATAATAGAATCCTCGTTTTTATGAGGATTCTATTATAAAAGTAGACTATTCTTGCAAGCAATAGGACTTACAACCTCTACCTAATCTTATCCAAAATACCCATATAAATGGATTTAGGACTGGTACATCATATTAATAAGAGTGTAAATGCTTTCATTCTATAAATTTTTCTAAAATACAAAATTCATTTCATTAATGATGAACTTCTAATGTTCCTAAATTCTATGGCCTCTCCCAATCTCGACGATTCACGATAAAATAACTATTATTCTTTTAAGTTAACTATTATTTTATATTTTAAATTAGCCGCCATGGTGAAATTGGTAGACACGCTGCTCTTAGGAAGCAGTGCTCAAGCATCTCGGTTCGAATCCGAGTGGCGGCATTCTCGAAAAAGAATACAATAAATTAGAAAATGGATTCAATTCGAAATTTCCAATTTTGTAATGGGACCTTATCGTTATGCTATTTGCAACTTTAGAACATATACTAACTCATATCTCTTTCTCAACCATTTCAATTGTGATTACGATTCATTTGATAACCTTATTAGTTCGTGAACTTAGGGGATTACGTGATTCGTCAGAAAAAGGAATGATAGCTACTTTTTTCTCTATAACAGGATTTTTAGTCTCTCGTTGGGTTTCTTCGGGACATTTTCCATTAAGTAATTTATATGAGTCATTGATCTTCCTTTCATGGACTCTGTATATTCTTCATACTATTCCTAAGATACAGAACTCGAAAAATGATTTAAGCACAATAACTACGCCAAGTACTATTTTAACGCAAGGCTTTGCCACGTCGGGTCTTTTAACTGAAATGCATCAATCCACAATACTAGTACCTGCTCTACAATCTCAGTGGTTAATGATGCATGTCAGTATGATGTTACTAAGCTATGCAACTCTTTTGTGCGGATCCTTATTATCCGCCGCTCTTCTAATCATTAGATTTCGAAATTCTTTCGATTTCTTTTCACTAAAGAAAAATGTTTTAAGAAAAACATTTTTCTTTAGTGAGATTGAATATTTATATGCAAAAAGAAGTGCTTTAAAAAACACCTCTTTTTCCGTATTTCCAAATTATTACAAATATCAATTAACTGAGCGTTTGGATTCTTGGAGTTATCGTGTCATTAGTCTAGGGTTTACTCTTTTAACCGTGGGTATTCTTTGTGGAGCAGTATGGGCTAATGAGGCATGGGGATCCTATTGGAATTGGGATCCTAAGGAAACTTGGGCATTTATTACCTGGACCATATTTGCAATATATTTACATAGTAGAACAAATCCAAATTGGAAGGGTACGAATTCCGCACTTGTAGCTTCGATAGGATTTCTTATAATTTGGATCTGCTATTTTGGTATCAATCTGTTAGGAATAGGTTTACATAGTTACGGTTCATTTACATTACCATCTAAATAATTACATAACATAAAACCTGAAGGTTTTTCCTTTTTTGTTTGATTTGAGAACCCTTTGAAAAGACGTTCAAGGGGTTCTCAAAAATTAGAGATAGATCTAATTAGACTTTTTGACTTTTTTATGAATTTTTTATTTTTCCACTCTGGAATATAGAGCAGACTGCTTAAAAAAAGAAAATCCTATTTAGTATAATAATTGGATAATAGAACCTCTACCCTATCAACGGATAGAGAGAGAACAAAATCTGGATAAATACCAATTCCTATTACTGGTAAAAAGATACAGATTAAAAGAAAGAGTTCCCGTGGTCCAGAATCTACAAAATTTTTGTTTGGAACATGAAATAGCTTGTATCCATAGAACATCTGGCGTAACATAGATAATAAATAAATAGGAGTTAATATCATTCCTATTGCCATTACAAAAGTAATTAGCATTTTTGGCATTAACATAAATTTAGGACTAGTAATTAGTCCAAAAAATACTACTAATTCTGCAACAAAACCGCTCATTCCCGGCAAGGCAAGAGAAGCCATTGAAAAGCTACTAAACATGGTAAAAATTTTTGGCATTGGGATAGATATTCCCCCCAGTTCTTCGAGATAAACAAGACGCATTCTATCACAAGCCGTTCCCGCCAAGAAAAAAAGTGTAGCACCGATAAATCCATGGGATAATATTTGTAAAATAGCTCCATTTAGTCCCATGTTGGTTATGGAACCAATTCCTATAATTATGAAACCCATGTGAGATACGGAGGAGTAGGCTATTCTTTTTTTGAAATTTCGTTGACCGAGAGAAGTTGAAGCTGCATAGATTATTTGCACCGCTCCTATTATTACCAACCAGGGGGAAAATAGATAATGAGCATGCGGTAACAATTCCATATTGACCCGAATCAATCCGTATGCTCCCATCTTTAATAGAATTCCGGCTAAAAGCATACATGTACTGTAATGCGCTTCCCCATGGGTATCTGGTAACCACGTATGTAAAGGTATAATCGGCAATTTGACAGCATAAGCAATAAGGAAGCCAAAATACAGTAGTATTTCTAATGTTGTAGGGTATGATTGATTAATCAATCTTTCTAAATCTAATCCGGGTTCATTGGAACCATATAATCCCATACCCAGAACTCCAATTAAGAAAAAAATGGAACCGCCTGCAGTATACAAAATAAACTTGGTAGCTGAATACAGACGCCTCTTTCCCCCCCACATGGATAAAAGTAAGTAAACAGGAATTAATTCTAACTCCCACATGATAAAAAAAAGTAAAAGGTCTCGTGAAGAAAATAATCCTATTTGACCGCTATACATTGCTAGCATCAGGAAATAGAATAATTGCGAATTCCGAGTAACCGGCCAAGCCGCTAAAGTAGCTAAAGTAGTGATAAATCCTGTCAATAAAATAGATCCTAATGAAAGTCCATCGATTCCCAATCTCCAGTGGAAATCAAAAACATCTATCCATTTAGAATCCTCCTTTAATTGGATTAAGGGATCCTCCAATTGGAAATGATAACAGAATGCATAAGTCATTAGAAGGAATTCTAATAAACAAATAGCTATAGTATACCACCTAACGATTTTATTTCCTTTATGAGGTAAAAAGAAAATTAATGAACCTGCAAATATCGGCAAAACAACAAGTATTGTTAACCAAGGAAAATAATTCATGATAAAGTAATAAAGACAAGATACGTTTTGACCAGAAAAGCCCATGCTCGATTATTTTGAGCACAGGCTTCTTCGGTAAAGAGGAATCAGACGATTCAAGTGGAGTTTTTTGTAACGTATCAATAAGATAGAGCCATGCTGCGGGTTGTTTCAGGCCCTAAATAAACGCGGACACTTAAAAAATCCGTTGGGCAGGCGGATTCGCATCTCTTACAACCCACACAATCTTCGGTTCTCGGCGCGGAAGCAATTTGCTTGGCTTTACATCCATCCCAAGGTATCATTTCTAATACATCTGTTGGGCAAGCTCGTACACATTGAGTGCATCCTATACATGTATCATAAATTTTTACAGAATGTGACATTGGATCTCTAAATTTTCCTTTTCAACATAAAAATTTTCGATCTGGTAAAAATGAAATTAGTACTATATAAAAATATAAAATAAAATAAATTAGATGTATTGTAGACACCAGACGAAGCAATGGTTTATCCAAACTTTAACAAAAAATGCAATATATTTCGTAATCCGTTTGTGAGAAAGCGTGAAAAGAGCCAAGAGACTTGAATTTAAGGCTTCAACAGTCATAATTATACGAATTGTACATACTAATTCGAATTAGCCAATAAATTGGCTATCATCTTTTCAATATAAATTATTGCAATATTCAAATTGCAATATCAATGAATTGCAAAAATGCAATATTCAATAAGTAAAAAACAATACTCTGAAATAACCTACTCAAAAAAAGGATATTATTAAACACTAATAAGAAAATAAGATTAGATTTCTATTCATCTTAATGTTTCTTATTATTATATATGCGCCTTTGTTTAGAGGATTCTATGTCTAATTATTCAAAAAATTGGATTGATTGATACGAGTTGATTTCCTGTTACGATGGATGGAAGAAAGAATGGATAGTCCAATAGCTGCTTCAGCAGCCGCAAGGGCTATAACAAAAATTGCGAAAATGTCTCCTTTTAATTGGCGACTATCAAATAGATCAGAAAATGTTACGAGATTTAGATTAATTGAATTCAGTATAAGTTCAAGACATATTAGAGCTCTAACCATGTTTCGGCTTGTGATCAATCCATAGATACCAATCGAAAATAAATAGACACTCAAAAAAAGTACATGCTCAAACATCATTAACTAACTCCTTAGCAATCTCGATTCATTTCAATATGAGGACAAGAATTGAACCGATTCAATTAATTAGAATAGAACAATTACACAACAAAAGAGAAAAGAAGGTATTTGTTGTGTTGGCAGTAGATGGGTTTTACTAAATCAAAATTGTGATTCTTTAGTTATTTATTTTATATTTGAAATTCTAAGAATTTTGACTCATTCTAAGTATTTCTTATTGTCGAGCCATAGTAATTGCACCTATTAAAGAAACTAGAAGAATTAGGGAAATGAGTTCAAACGGAAGATAAAAATCGGTTGCTAAATGAATCCCAATTTGTTGAACGTTATTTATGAGACCCTGTTCTACTATTTGGTTTGATCTTGTAGTCCAAAGAATTCCATACCACGACGTATCTGGGATAGTAGTCATTAGTGAAAAAGGAATAGTTATACAAAGGAGTAAAGTAGACCCATCTCCAATAGTCCAATAATTCTTATCTTTAGACCACTCTGAGCCGTTTACAAACATTACAGCAAATATGATCAAGACATTTATGGCTCCCACATAAATAAGAAGTTGTGCGACAGCTACAAAGTAGGAATTTAATAAAAAATAGAATAAGGATATACAAACAAGAACTAATCCCAGCGAAAAGGCAGAATAAATTGGGTTGGTAAGTAATACTACTCCTAGACCTCCTAGTAGAAGAACAAATCCCCCAAATAGCACAAGAATTTCATGTATTGGTCCAGGTAAATCCATTATGGATAAGAAGAAATTTCTAGTATAAAATTTTTCATGAATTGACTAAAACTAAAAGATTCAAGGAAGGAAAAAATTATTAGGATATTTTTTTGTATATGCATAGTAAGTTGTTAAGCAGTAGTTATTCTTTTTTCGTTAGAGTTAGTAAAAATGGATTTTTCTAATAAAAAAATCCTAATACCTAGTAATCCGTAATCGTTCTTGAATTCCAAGATTTTTCTCCGTCTATTTTACTTTGAGGCGAATTCCTAATTGTTTGAATTGTGTAATCTCCCATTATGGAGATTGGTAACCGACTCAAAGCAATTTGATTGTAATTCAATTCATGACGATCATAAGTAGAAAGTTCATATTCTTCAGTCATTGATAAACAATTTGTGGGACAGTATTCAACACAGTTACCACAAAATATACAAACTCCGAAATCAATACTATAATTAAGCAATTGTTTTCTTTTAATATCCTTTTCAAATCTCCAATCCACAAGGGGTAGATCTATCGGGCATACGCGAACACATACTTCACAAGCAATGCATTTATCAAATTCAAAGTGTATTCGCCCCCGGAAACGCTCCGATGTAATTGATTTTTCATAAGGGTAGTGAATCGTTATAGGTAAACGATTTGTGTGGGATAAGGTAATTATTAAACCTTGACCAATGTATCTTGCGGCGCGTATTGTTTGTTGACCATAACTAATGAACCCAGTTAGCATAGGGAACATATTCTAAATTTATATATGAAAAAGATATGTTTCTTTCTCTTGTTTGAGAGAACTTTTGTGTTGAAACTTTTGTTTTGTGTTGAAAATATTCTTACTGTTATTGTATTCTTATTTATAGTGAAACTAGTTGGGAAGAAGTTGTTAATAAGAGATTGCCCAGAGAAATAGGTAAAAGAAATTTCCATCCAAGATTTAATAACTGATCCATTCTCATCCTGGGTAAAGTCCATCTTATTGTGATAGAAATGAAGAGAAATAAATAAGCTTTAGTTAATGTAATAAAGATACCTATTACCATTTCCAAAATTCCAATTATTTTATTCATTTGGAAAAATCCAAAAAAGGATATATAGGGAATAGAGAAATTCCACCCGCCTAAGTATAGAACAGTTACAAATAAAGAGGAAACTAATAAATTTAGGTAAGAAACAAGATAAAATAAACCATATTTAATACCGGAATATTCGGTTTGATAACCTGCTACTAATTCTTCTTCTGCTTCTGGTAAATCAAAGGGTAATCTTTCACATTCTGCTAAAGAAGAAATTAGAAAAACTAGAAAACCTATAGGCTGACGCCAAAGATTCCATCCAAAAAAACCATATTTGGACTGTGCTTCAACTATATCAACTGTACTTGAACTATTAGATAATCATAGTCGATGATAACATCACAGTTCCCACCGCTATTCCAAAACCGTACATGAAACCTTAGCTTCATACGGCTCCTCTATGATCAGAAAAAAGGAAAGGATTGTTTCGTTTCGGTATTATCCCCTGGGCATAGATAGAATTAGGTAAGATAAAATTGATTGGAAAGCCCAAAATTAGACCAAAGCAATTACGTCTGCTAGAATAACAAAAAAGCGCTTCCGAATTGATCTCATCCTTTATATAATTTTTCTTTGTTCGGTAATAACTTAATATTGGAATAAATCACTCATTATAGCAATTAATAAATGGAAAGAATTTGCCATTAGTTCATGAGGAATTCTCTATGAATAGGGATAAAGGAAGGAAAGAATAAATAAAGATCCTTTTTTGTATTCCATATCTTTTGTCCTATTCTTCTTTCCCCAGAAGGGGTATACTTAAAAAAAAAGAATAAAGGGTTAATTCGTTCTTGATAGCCATTTCCTTAACAAGTGAATGGGAACATACTCTAGACCGGAATCTGAAGAAAGTACTGCTTGATAATTTCCACCAATTTCAAGTCCTTATTATGATTCCTTTTATGAGGAAAAATGTCTAATGATTTAGATTCTCTCATTACTAATCCTGTATGTACTTTAGTGTTCCTAATCCCTCACTCATTTTTGATGGATTGCTTTACGGTTATAAGTTTCAATTATAGTAATAACTCAAAATATTCTAGTAATTCCATATCGCGAATCCTTTATTCTTGCCCGCTTCAAGATATGATGACTAATTAAACAATCTCAACCTTGGGGTAAAGAGTTTACACTGCTTATGTTTACTTGAACTTTTTTCTTGTACGTAGGAAATGAGATTTTGTATTTTTACTACAAATTAATAAGCCGTTTTGTTTCACTCATATAGCTATCGAGTTTAACTTACCAACGCGAATACAGAATAAGTAAAGGAAGATAAGCATTCAATGTATTTTAGAGGAAAAAGATCCTATTTTAACGAATCACACGTAGAGATATTGCTAGTACACAAAAAGTTAATGGTATTTCATAACTAATAGATTGAGCAGCCGCTCGTAGACCGCCTGAAAAAGAATATTTATTATTTGAGCTATATCCTGCCATGAGAAGACCAATAGGAGCAATACTTGAAATCGCAATCCATAAAAAAACACCAATACTAAGATCAGCTAAAACAAAACGATATCCCAAAGGGATAACTAAAAAACTTAATAAAATTGATATGACTGCTATAGAGGGACCAATGCTAAATAAAGGAATCTCTCCTCGGGATGGGAGGATATCCTCTTTTAAAAGTAGTTTAGTTCCATCTGCTATAGCTTGAAGCAGTCCCAGGGGGCCAGCATATTCAGGACCAATACGTTGTTGTATCGATGCGGATATTTCTCTTTCTAACCACACAATTACGAGTACTTCTATTGTGATTCCCAGTAGGAGGGCAAAAATGGGTAAAATCCATATAAGTCCGTAGATTTCTTTTAATAATTCCAATTTCGAAAAAGAATTGATAGTTTCTACCTCTACCCTATCTATTATCATTTCAACGATCAACTTCCCCCATAATGATATCTATACTACCTAATATTGTCATGATATCAGCCAATTTCATTTTTTTAACTAGCTGAGGAAGAATTTGCAAATTAATAAAACCCGGTGGACGAATTTTCCATCTCCAAGGGAAAAGACTATCATCTCCTACCAGATAAATTCCTAATTCGCCTTTTGGAGCTTCTACTCTTACATAAAGCTCTTGCTTTGATAATTCAAAATTGGGCGAAGGTTTTTTACCAAGAAATCGATATTCAAAATCATTCCATTCGGGATTCTTTGCTTTCTTAAAGCGTCGGGCCTCTAAATTCTCGTAAGGTCCTCCAGGAATTTTCTCTATAGCCTGTTGAATAATTTTTATGGATTCCCTCATTTCACCGACTCGTACTAAATAGCGAGCTAACGAATCTCCTTCTTTTTGCCATTGGACTTTCCAATCGAATTGATTGTAAGACTCATAAGGATCGATTTTACGAAGATCCCATTGTATTCCAGAAGCTCGTAACATTGGTCCCGATAAGCCCCAATTTACAGCTTCTTCTCCGCTAATAAAACCGACTCCTTCAACTCGTTCTAAAAAAATAGGATTCCGTGTAATAAGTTGTTGATATTCAACAACTCCTTGTAAAAAATAATCACAGAAATCTAAACATTTATCCATCCATCCATAAGGGAGATCGGCAGCTACCCCTCCGATGCGAAAGTAATTATGCATCATTCGCATACCTGTAGCAGCTTCAAATAGATCATATATCAATTCTCTCTCTCTAAAAATGTAGAAAAAAGGAGTCTGTGCCCCGAGATCCGCCATAAAAGGTCCAAGCCATAACAAATGAGAAGCTATACGGCTCAATTCTAACATAATTACTCTAATATAGCTGGCTCTTTGGGGTATTTGAATATTCTCCAAGAATTCTGGTGCATTTACCGTTATTGCTTCTGTAAACATAGTAGCTAAATAATCCCATCTTGTTACATAAGGCAAGTATTGTATAATACTTCTGTTTTCCGCAATTTTTTCCATTCCTCTGTGTAAATACCCTAATATGGGTTCGCAATCGATAACATCTTCACCATCGAGAGTAACAATTAGTCGAAGAACACCATGCATTGATGGGTGTTGAGGACCCATATTGACTATCATGAGATCTTTTCTTTTAAGCGATAGACTCATATCCTTGTTCTTATTCTTTATTCCATGAAAATGGATTATTCCATGAATTCCTCAAAATGAGGCTCATCAAAATGCAAAATCTAAGACTACTATAAGACTACTAATAAAATAAGAAAAAAAATTCGAACGATTAAATTACTTCTCCCGAATATCCAACTGACTGATTAATTTCTTATAACGTACTCTATTTTTCTTTGCCAAATAAGCCAGCAAACGTTGACGTTTTCCCAAAAGTCTTCGTAGACCTCTTTCCGATGAAAAATCTTTTTTGTGTAATTCTAAATGTGAAGCAAGTCTCCGTATCTTATTGGTGAAACTGAATACTTGAAATTCAACAGAACCCCTGTTTTCTTGTTTTTCTTCTTTAACCATAAATCAAGAAATTTTTCTACCTCCTTTCTTTTTCATGTATTTTTCTGATCAGGAAAAATAAAAAATTATGTCAGTTATTTTTAAGTTATTCTAATCTCGTACACACAAAAATTTGCAATTATTCATCTACTGCTGGAATCTGGAATTTGGATTTATTTTATCGATGCAAATTGGATTTGGATAGAAGGGTACATTCTTTTATTTTAGATAGAAGAAACATTTCTTCTATCTAAAATAAAAGAATTTTGCTGATTTATTTATTGCTATATCCAATTTATAGAATTGATATACCATTT